TTCTTTTGCTCATCCGCTTCAAGAGGATTCGGATTCGGTTCAACTTCATCTTCATCATAATACGAATCATTCTCTTGATCATTCTCTTCAAGCTCATCCTCTTCATAGTCCGCAAGAACGAACTGGATCTGCTTGGCCCAAAATGAACTGGACCAATAGGGAACTCCCAATTCATTGTCATTGGTCCTTTCGACCCAATCAAATAGAAAGCCCCAAGGGGACCATATTCTAGGAGCCCAAACTATGCAATTGGAGAACACCTTCTGCGGGTTGACTTTTTCCCCCGCTACAAAGACCTCCTCCGATTCATAGATAAATTTCTGATCAATCATAGATTGAAATCCATTTTGTATCATATCTGAGGGATTCCTTGGTTCGGGCCGAAGAAGCAATGGCACTCGATCCTTATCAAACTGACTGCAATCTTTTTCTGTCCGTGAGCATCCCTCTAGATCTGTCCGTGAGAATCCCTCTAGAATGCCTTCTATTTCTAATAGGCCATGAACTAGATCAAAATCATTCTCAACGAGTCTACCATAAGCGATCCTATTGTTTTCCTCTCGTTCGGGTGGAGACCAAAGATCTTGAGCGACCGATCCGGCCGAGCAATTCAAAAGATAAAGAAGTATCGTTAATTTCTTCGTGCTCATTCCAAGTTCGACGTACGAGCTGTACAAATAAAAATCCCCTTCGTTACAGAATGTCTTCTGCAAATAGATAGATATCGGATCTATGGGGCAATTATTTAGAAGTAAATTTTGTGCGACAGCCCTTCCTATCTGATAGAAAAGGAGCCGAGAATTCTGAACCGGTATTACATGGGCTCGCAAATCCCAAGTTTGTCTATGACGAGCGAATCGAATTGTATTTTCGTCTATAATTGATTTCCCATGTGAAATACTAATCGATAGGGCCTCATTGGTAAGTGCTATAAGATCTTGTGCATTGGAACCCATGGTTATGGCCGCGAATCCATTAGCCTGGAACGCTTTTTTTTCCAAGCGAAATCCCCTAGTATATGAAAGAGTGAAAAAGTGTTTTCGTTGTTGTGGAATAAGAGGCCTTCGTACCTTAATGCACGTATCTAATCTCTGCGGAGCTATTAGAGAGGGATCCACGAATTGGGGAAAATGGGTCGAAGCAATAACAAGACTATTTCCAGTGGAAGATCTTTCACAATCCCAGGAGAGAAGGTTCACTAATAGCTCGAGGGAGAAGGAACCCGAATCCCTAAAATGCAGCTCATGAATGTTTGGAATCCATATTATGCAAGGAGCGATTGCTTTTGTTAATTCGATTTGAAGGCTGATATAAAATTGGGCTACGCGCCACACCGTGTCCATCTCCTCAGTTAGCGCATCCATCCTAGTTAGTTGTTCCAGCTCCATATTCATCTTATCGGCATGAGCATCTCTCTCCTCCCAACTATAGAAACTAGGATCTTCATCAATATCCATATCGTCAAAAACATGAATATCTTGATTAATAGCCTCAATAGGGTCACGAGCATCAATAAAAATCTCGATCTCATCATCACTGGCATCACCGTCATCATCATCATCATCATCAGCAAAACGAAAAACTGTATCCCGGAACTTGTCCAGAAATATCGTAATGAAAGGAAGATAGGAGTTTTTCGTTAGGTATTTGACCAAATAGGATCGTCCAATTCCTATAGAACCTATCACTAAAATACCCCGAGAGGGGGTTACAGCTAAGCGGAGCGAAAAGGGTTGTAGATCAGATGGGCCATGAACACTATTAGCCCCAGACGGGGTTTGTGCATAAGTGATTGTCTGATAATGAGCAAGGAATAGCCGTCTTTCTGCTAAAGAGGATGTATCGAACTCATAATTTAGTAGATCCTTGTTATGAAGGTCAATTAAGTTTCCTAAGTAAATTTCTCCCGGTTGTTCCATCATTGGAGAATCAAAGTCATTCTTTGAGAAATGCTCACTCTGAGTCAGACTCCATAAAATTCGATCAATCCTTTTTTCTGGCGTTAAGGTGGAGAACTGAATCAAGACTTCTCTTTCTTCATCCTCAACCCAATCACTGTTTGCGACCCAGTCTTCTATCGTTTCATCAATCCAATACCCGCTCCTTTTTCTTAGCACTGAATAGATCTCTTTACTTGTATGACTTAGATATCTCGTATTTATCGAAAAAGCGAGTGGATCGAAGGGCATACTTATGAGATCGATGATCTCGACGAGCTTTTTCTTCCAATTTTTCTTCTTATTAAAGCGTATTCCATCAGCATTACGCAAGAACATCTTTTGCAGAGCACCTAGAAAGAGATTAGTTAACCTGAACAACCCGAAAGAATTCGATTCAGATAGAGGATACCTATCCAGAAGTTTTCCCACCTCAATCTCAAGCATAGATGATTCCATTATCAAAGATTTGACCGTTTTGAACTCTGTCTGTAACTCACTAGCGATCGAGAAAACAACGTAAAGATGTACCACAACGAGACTTCCAGCCACAAGAAGAAGAA